TTCATATCTTTGAATTGATAGAAGTATACTTTATCATCTCTATGGGATTAGATCCCGAATTATTGTAAAAAAAGAAAACAAAGAGATTATGGAAGTCAATATTCTTGCTCTTATTGCTACTGCGCTGTTCATTTTAATTCCCACTGCATTTTTACTTATCATATACGTCAAAACAGTCAGCCAAAATGATTAATTTTCATGAAACTTAAATTATTCATTTTTCTTAATGATCGAAGAAATGAAAGGGTTTAAAACTCTAGTTAAGTCTTCAATTAAATGAAATATGGAATCAGAAGTATCTGAGATAGTGTGTTAGAAAGAGCTATATATAGCTCTTTCTAACACACTATACAATTGAGTATTGTATAATATTTCATACTAATTCATATTCTTAGTACATAAAACATAAAGTTGTATTGTATAAAGAAAGAGCTTTTTATTAGCTAGATCAAAGATAATAATAGAGATCTATATCTAAATAATACTAGATCTTAGACGTACATCAAAATGAAATAGCACTCAAATTTTATCTTTTTTCTCTACACCCATTTGTATGCATTTCGATCAATCCAAAAGAATTGCAAGCCCAACTGCTTTAATTCCTGATTTTTATTTTTAAGATCTCTCTTCTTATGCTTATGGATCCGGCCCGTCGAAAGAATTAATGTAGGAATAATAGTACAGGCATATACTATATATATAGACCATATCATATATTAGAGAATAGCTAAGAATAATATTAAAGAATCATATTAAAAGAAAACTATTCAATTCTTTAATGAATTCTTTTCTATATATAATATCTAAATCTAATCTCTAACTAATATCTAAGAAAGAATCTCTAAAATATAGATAAAAATATAGATAAACTCAAGTAAGTCAAGTTTTTTTTAAGTTTTTGCAAAACGATTCTAATTGATAAATTCATACAAGTAGATTTTTAAGTAAAGTACTAATTTAGTAATATTCCTAGTTCTAAAGCCCACTCCTTCCCCATACTACAAGTGAAAGAGAAAATGTAAACACTACCATTAAAGCAGCCCAAGCCAGATTTACTATATCCATGCGAATGATGTCCCCTATATCTCTATGAATTTTTCCATTATTGATTTAGAATCATAGTGGAAGCAATGGTACAGAGTCAAAATAGTATTTTGACTTATGACTCTTTATGAAAAAATTTCATGAATCCACTCATAAACAGTTCCAATTCTTTAGATTTCTATAGAATTCTAAAGAATTGGAAAATAAAAAAAAATAGAATAAAATATAGAAATAGAAATAAGAGCCATTCAACCATTCTGATTCAATTTATTAGCAGTACTCAGAGCTTCTAGTGAGTCTGAATACAAAGTATCTTCAGTTCTTTGTCACAATTATTGAATAAAATTACCATCAATCTATCCAATCTAATTTTATCGCAAACAGAGTTCTTACCTCAATATTAATTATTCATAAAGTTGTAGTGTAAAATAATTAGGGAGTTTTTATAGTTTTTTTTAGAATTCTTTCTTCAATCTTAGTAGCCAAAAAGGAGTGTCTTTTAGGAACCTTTGGATACCAAGATTTACAACTTCTTACTTTCATAGTTCTGATGCCTAGAAGGAATTCTCACTATTTATTTTATTTGATTCAATTCAGAATAGCAATCATTAAAAAGATTGGGTTGATTCAGATTTCTTGGTACCTTTTTGAGCCACACTCAGAACCCAGATTTTTATAAAAAAGATGACAGTCTTTTATAGGACCTACGGTTATCAAACGGTTATCAAAAGAAAGTATCGACAGACCTAGCTATTGCCTATGCTTTTGCGGTGCAAGAATTCGTCAAGTTCGATCAACAGGATTAAGAAATTCCAAGTAGTTTTTTGTTGATCAGGCGACACCCAGATTCGAACTGGGGATAAAGAATTTGCAGTTCCCCGCCTTACCACTTGGCCATGCCGCCCGCCAAATTTTAGCCAAAATGGATAAAAAGAGAAAGAACTTCTAAATTAGATTCGTCGCCTTCTATTTACTTATCTTATATTTCTATTTACTTATCTTATATTTTCTTATAGTTAGATTAGTTAGATTCCGATCCTCATTTTGTTTTGATTTGTTTCTTAATTTCTTTTATTTTTGGATCTTGAATCCCATTGTACTTATCCTTTTTTTTATCTTCGATTTATTTTATCTCAAAACAAAACACGCGTCACTTCAAAACTTACCTTCTCTTTTCATTTTTCTCTAGATCTATCGAATCAAGAGAAAAATGAAAAGATTACCAGCCCCCGTCACAGACTTTAAAATGCAGGGCCATTAAGAAGAATTCATTTTTTACTTCATTAACTGTTTATTTATGACTCTTGACTCTTACTTACTTACTTTTCTTACTTTGAATTAGCAAACAGCTCTTCATTTTGTATCTCCATTGGTATTACTTAATGGATGTAAAATGGATGCAAAATCCAATTGATTTACGACTAAATCAATTCTAATTATAAGAAAATATATGTGTATATGTAAACCCCAGAACATAAATTTTTATACGTGTATACCAAACCCCGGTCTCTTTCTTATGCACATATCCCTATATAGGATCCTCATACTTGAATAGGAATTCTACGGCCAAAAAAATTTTTGCGAATTCCTTTTTGAACATCCAATTGCGTGTGCTAAAAAAAAGCAAACTCTCTGCTGTTGCGTATTCTTCTGTTTTTATCTCATTCATAGAGATCAGAAAGCAGAATGAATCCTGAATTCCTTGATTTTTTATTTTTTTATACCCTTCCCTTGATCGTAATATCATAAGAAAAGAATTAGGTATAAATTTATAAATTGGATCAATTTTGATATCCGATAAAAGGCTCCATCAGCCTAAGTGACAGAATTTTTCCCAGGAATGTGTTATCAATTTCCATTTCTTTCTATTTGTACCTGGCTCAAGTTCAAATTCGAACTTGCATCAAAAATTCCCTCCATTTCTCTGTCTTGCTTCCGTCCATACGTATGATATCTATGGATGGAGTTGACTAAAATTTTATGTGATTCAGTAAATAGTAAATAGAATATTCATTCCATCATTGCTAGATAAATTGGTAGGGTTTGATGAATAGTGAGCCAAAAGCCAATAATGGGATTTTTTCAATAAAGAGGAAACTTCAGATTAAAATGCTCCAGAATGAAAATGAGGGAATGTCCACAATACCTGGATTTAGTCAGATACAATTTGAGGGATTTTGTAGGTTCATTAATCAGGGCTTGACGGAAGAATTTAATAAGTTTCAAAAAATTGAAGATAGAGATCAAGAAATTGAATTTCAATTATTTGTGGAAACATATCAATTGGTAGAGCCCTTGATAAAAGAAAAAGATGCTGTGTATGAATCACTCACATATTCTTCTGAATTATATGTACCCGCGGTTTTAATTTGGAAAACCGGTAGAAATATGCAAGAACAAACCGTTTTTATTGGAAACATCCCTATAATGAATTCTTTTGGAACCTCTATAGTAAATGGAATATACCGAATTGTTATCAACCAAATATTGCAAAGTCCCGGTATTTACTACCGTTCAGAATTGGAACATAACGGAATTTCTGTCTATACCAGTACTATAATATCGGATTGGGGGGGGAGGTTGGAATTAGAAATTGATAGAAAAGCAAGGATATGGGCTCGTGTAAGTAGAAAACAAAAAATATCTATTCTAGTTCTATCATCAGCTATGGGTTCGAATCTAAGAGAAATTTTAGAGAATGTTTGTTACCCTGAAATTTTCTTGTCTTTCCCGAATGATAAAGAGAAAAAAAAGATTGGGTCAAAAGAAAATGCTATTTTGGAGTTTTATCAACAATTTACTTGTGTAGGGGGGGATCCGGTATTTTCTGAGTCCTTATGCAAGGAATTACAAAAGAAATTTTTTCAACAAAGATGTGAATTAGGAAAGATTGGTCGACGAAATATAAACCGGAGACTTAATCTTGATATACCCCAAAACAATACATTTTTGTTACCACGAGATCTATTGGCTGCTGTGGATTTTTTGATTAGAATGAAATTGGGAATGGGTACACTTGACGATATGAATCACTTGAAAAATAAACGTATTCGTTCTGTAGCAGATCTATTACAGGATCAATTTGGATTGGCTCTTGTTCGTTTAGAAAATACGGTTCGAGGAACTATATGTGGAGCAATCAGGCATAAATTGATACCGACTCCTCAAAATTTAGTAACTTCAACTTCATTAACAACTACTTATGAATCGTTTTTTGGACTCCACCCTTTATCTCAAGTTTTGGATCGAACTAATCCGTTGACACAAATCGTTCATGGGCGAAAATGGAGTTATTTGGGTCCTGGAGGATTGACGGGGCGAAATGCTAGTTTTCGGATACGAGATATCCACCCGAGTCACTATGGACGTATTTGTCCAATTGACACGTCTGAAGGAATCAATGTTGGACTTATTGGATCATTAGCTATTCATGTGAAGGTTGGTTATTGGGGATCTATAGAGAGTCCGTTTTATGAATTCTCTGATAGATCAAAAGAGGTACAGATGGTTTATTTATCACCAAATAGAGATGAATATTATATGGTAGCAGCAGGAAATTCTTTGGCCTTGAATCGGGGTATTCAAGAACAACAGGTTGTTCCATCTCGCTATCGTCAAGAATTCCTGACTATTGCATGGGAAGAGATTCGTCTTAGAAGCATTTTTCCCTTCCAATATTTTTCTATTGGAGCTTCCCTCATTCCTTTTATCGAGCATAATGATGCGAATCGAGCGTTAATGAGTTCTAATATGCAGCGCCAAGCAGTTCCCCTTTCTCGGTCCGAGAAGTGCATTGTTGGAACTGGGTTGGAAGGTCAAACGGCTCTAGATTCGGGGATTTCAGCTATAGCCGAATGCAAGGGAAAAATAAGTTATACTGATACTCAAAAGATAATTTTATCAAGTAATGGGAATACTCTAAGCATTCCATTAGTTATGTATCAACGTTCCAACAAAAATACTTTTATGCATCAAAAAACGCAGGTTCAGCGAGGTAAATACATTAAAAAGGGACAGATTCTAGCGGGCGGTGTGGCTACAGCTGGTGGGGAACTCGCTTTAGGAAAAAATGTATTAGTAGCTTATATGCCATGGGAAGGTTACAATTTTGAAGACGCAGTGCTAATTAATGAACGTCTAGTCTATGAAGATATTTATACTTCTTTTCACATCCGGAAATATGAAATTCAGACTCATGTAACAAGCCAAGGTCCTGAAAGAATCACTAAGGATATCCCGCATTTAGAGGCTCGTCTACTCCGAAATTTAGACAGAAATGGAATTGTTATGCTAGGATCTTGGATAGAAACAGGTGATATCTTAGTAGGTAAATTAACACCTCAGACATCGAGCGAATTATCATATACCCCAGAGGATAGATTATTACGAGCTATACTTGGCATTCAGGTATCCACTTCAAAAGAAACTTCTCTAAGACTACCTATAGGAGGAAGGGGTCGAGTTATTGATGTGAGATGGATCCATAGAAAGGGAGTTTCCAACTCTAATCCAGAAAAGATTCGTGTATATATTTCACAGAAACGTGAAATAAAAGTAGGTGATAAAGTAGCTGGAAGGCATGGGAATAAGGGTATAATTTCTAAGATTTTGCCTAGACAAGATATGCCCTATTTGCAAGATGGAACGCCTGTTGATATGGTATTCAACCCATTAGGAGTCCCCTCACGAATGAATGTGGGACAGATATTTGAATGTTCGCTCGGGTTAGCGGGGGGTCTTTTAAATAAACATTATAGAATAGGACCTTTTGATGAGAGATATGAGCAAGAGGCCTCAAGGAAACTAGTCTTTTCTGAATTATATGAAGCCAGTAAGAAAACAAAAAATCCATGGGTTTTTGAACCCGAATATCCGGGAAAAAGCAGAATATTTGATGGAAGAACAGGAGATCTTTTTGAACAACCTGTTCTAATAGGAAAGTCCTATATCCTAAAATTAATTCATCAAGTTGATGATAAAATCCATGGACGTTCCAGCGGACATTATGCACTTGTTACACAACAACCCCTTAGAGGGAGGACCAAACAAGGGGGACAAAGAGTAGGAGAAATGGAAGTTTGGGCTCTAGAGGGATTTGGTGTTGCTCATATTTTACAAGAGATGCTTACTTATAAATCTGATCATATTAGGGCTCGTCAAGAAGTACTTGGTGCTACGATTAGTGGAGCAACAGTACCTAAGCCAGAGGGTGCCCCAGAATCTTTTCGATTGCTCGTTCGAGAAATACGATCTTTGTCCCTGGAACTGAATCATTTCCTTGTATCTGAAAAGAACTTTCAGATGGACAGGAAGGAAGCTTGATCTCAATGAATCATAATTCATATTCTATGATCGACCAGTATAAACATCAACAACTTCGAATTGGACCAGTTTCCCCTGAACAAATCATGGTTTGGGCAAAAAAAATTCTACCGAATGGAGAGATGGTTGGAGAGGTGACAAAACCCTATACTTTTCATTATAAAACTAATAAACCGGAGAAAGATGGATTGTTTTGTGAAAGAATTTCCGGACCAATAAAAAGTGGGATTTGTGCTTGTGGAAATTACCGAGGGATTGGGACTGAAAAAGAAGATCCGAAATTTTGTGAAGAATGCGGGGTGGAATTTGTTGATTCTCGTATACGAAGGTACCAAATGGGATACATCAAACTAACATGTCCAGTGACTCATGTGTGGTATTTGAAACGTCTTCCTAGTTATATTGCGAATCTTTTAGATAAGTCCCTTAGAGAATTAGAAGGCCTAGTATATTGCGATGTGTGATTTGATCGAAATTTTAATTTGACAGATTTGGACTAAGAAACTGTCATCCCATTTAATCTGATTGGGATGCCCCGGCTCTGACATGTATCTTGGGAGGAGGAACATGAAGCTCAGAATGATGGATACATTCAAGATTTCAAAACGGAAGAAAAGGGGAATTGATCCATGGTCGATTCCGTAACAGAGAATATAGGAATAGTTAGTTCTATCTCGTGAAAAAAGACTTTTTGCGGAATTCTACATTCTATTTCTTTGTTCTTTGAAAAATAAATTCTGGTCAGGCAAGCGCAAGCGAATAGAGCATGGTTACAGGAGCTTATTTATCGCATATATGCTTCAAGGGATATCCTGCACATAACCATCGAGATGAGTAGAGACCTAAAAAAGATCGAATGGAACAATACAATATATAGACAAAAAAATCCTTAAAATCCTTTATGAGTATATTTCTTTCAGGGAATTGGGGAAGTAGACTACTCAATAATTTCACAGTTACTATTTTTTGTAAACATAAAATAAAGTAAAAAAGGTTAGATCGAAAATAAAAAAAAAAGATAAAAATGAATCAATGAAAGGCTGGTCCTTACTAGGAACTTGAGTAAAGAGTAGCTTTTTGTAGGGTTTTGGGTTTTATCGAACAAAGTTTGAAAAATCAGAAGAATTCCTTTCT